GATGTTAATCGTAAGCAAGAAGATTGTTTACGAAGAAACAACAAGAAAAATTCATATTCTGATACATAAGAGTTATATAGGAATCGAAATAGTCTTTTATTTTCTTTTGAAAATAGAAAAAAAGATTTCATTGAAGTAATAAGACTATTCCAATTCGAATAATAATTGAGAAAGAATCGCAATAAATGCAAAGATGGAACATCTTGAATCCGGTATTCAAGGAGTTGAACCAGGATCTCTAAATGGATAGGATAGGGTATTTCTATATGTGATAGATAATGTAAATGCAAAAATTTGTCTTCTAAAAAGGGAAATATTGAATGAATAGATTGTAAATTTTGAAACTTTGGTATTTCTTTTTCTTCCGGACAAGATAGTTGCCCTAGCGAAAGTGGGATTTCTACAACGATCGCAAACCCCTCAGATAGAATCTGAGAATAAAACTCAGAATAAAAATAATTGCTGTGATCCAACAATCGATCTTGGTTAGGCTGATTAACCGAATTAATCCAAAAATTCTGCTGATACATTCGAATAATTAAACGTTTCACAAGTAGTGAACTAAATTTCTTGTTATTACAACCATAAATTTCCACAGGCTCGGCACCATTTAATCCATAATCATGGGCAAATGCATAAATATATTCCTGAAAGAGAAGGGGGTATACGAAGTATTGTTGACGAGATTTCTGTTTTTCTGAATACCCTTCGAATTTTTCCATTTATATTCTATTTCTACTTGAATCAGAGAAAAAAGCATTTCTCGGTTTATCAAATGATGATACATAGTGCAATATGGTCAGAACAAGGTGTTGCATAATACAAACCCTGGAAAGAAAGGGAGTCTAATCCATAGATCTTTTTCCGCTCCTTTTCTATCCAATTAGTTTATGTTTGTTCTAATTACAAAACAAACAAGAACTTATCTTTTATTTTTGCGGGCCAATCGCTCTTTTGACTTTGGAATACAGTCTCTTTATCAATATACCGTTTCTTTTACACATTCAATCCATAACATCCCTTTTCAATCCATAATCAAGAATAATTAGGATTTCTAAAAAAAAGTAAAGGGTCCACTCATAGGAAAACCTAACCTTTCCCCGCATCAGGCACTAATATATTTTTAACGTCTAATTAGATTGGGGAATCCTTCCAATTAATTAAATTAAGAAGTTAAGCTCGTTGCTTTTTATTTTATCAGAATTAGAGCCAGGCTCTATCCATTTATTCACTAGACCCAGAAAATCGGAATTTTTTTATTAAAAAAAAAAAAAAAAAAAAAATTGATTTTATTACGACATGCTATTTTTTCCATTCATTACCTTTGAGGATCAGTCGTGGTCTTCTAGACTCTACCAAGAGTCTGGACGAATTTGTTGCTTCATCCAAATGTGTAAAAGATCGTAGTCGCACTTAAAAGCCGAGTACTCTACCATTGAGTTAGCAACCCAGATAAAATAGGATCTCTTAGACACGATCGAAATCCAAAAATCGATGGAATTACACCGGACGCTCCTATCAAAACATTGAATTAGCAAGACATCAAAAGAAAGATTTTATCACCCATTAAAAACACTCAAATACCAAAATGAACTGATCCCGTTAAATTTCACTAACGGTAAAAAAGGAGGGGCCCCAATCACAATGGCAAAATTGTCATTTTTTTGGCAATTTTTATTTAAAGAAATAAAAAAATCCTCTATAGCTATAGAGAGTACATGCAAGGGGGGCAGCCCCATTATTTGAACGAAGTGTAGACAGAAATACCTAATATGGAGTGACGATAAAGAGACCCAGCTATCTACAAATTCTATTTGTTTAATAGACCTTTGTCAATGGAAAGACAATGCAATTAGATACAAAAAGGAAATAAAATAAGGACTTTTGTTGGATTGGCACGACATAAATGCAATAAAAAAATAGGACTAAGAAAAAGGCAAATTGTGTCTAAATAAGGTACTAGCGACCTTCTCCTACTTTTTTATTCATTTAGTTCTCAATTAACTCAAAGCTCGTTCTTTATCCTTAAAGAATTCTGCCTTCCTTAAAATATCATAAACTGTTCTTGTAGGTTGAGCACCCTTTTCAAGGAAATAGAGAATAGCTGGAACATTTAAACAAGTTTGATTCTTTATTGGATCATAAAAACCCACTTTTTGAAGATCTCTTCCTTCTCTTCGAGATCGAACATCAATTGCAACGATTCGATAGATAGCTTATTGGGATAGATGTAGATAAACAACCCCTCCCCTAGAAACGTATAGGAGGTTTTCTCCTCATACGGCTCGAGAAAATGATTCTAATTTCTGTCTATAATACAAGTAAATAGAAATTAGATTGTGACTTGCATTAATTTCCTTAAAGAAAAGAAAAAACAAATTTCATTTATACTCATGACTCAAGTTGGCTAATTTTGACTAACAGACTTCAAAAGAAAAACCTTTTTGAGTCGTCTCTAAACTCTTTTCTTTATCTCATCTCGAACAAATTCACTTTTATTCTTTATTCTGATCTAATTCTATTGTTGAGACGGTTGAAAATCGTGTTTACTTGTTTCAGAATCCTTTATCTTTGATTTGTGAAATCCTTGGGTTTAGACATTACTTCGGGAATTCCTATTCTTTTTTCTTTCAAAAGAGTAGCAACATACCCTTTCTTTTTTCTTATTTCCTTCGATAAAGCATTTCACTCTTCTATAGAAATCAAATATGAACGATTGATTCAGATAGACTTTTAATGGATAAAGTTTTTCCAATCTTCCAAAATTGGACTTTTTTCTTATTTTAACCTTTTGATTTCTATATTAAGGATAGACTGACAAAGTTGGCCTAATTTATTAGTTTTCACTAACCCTAGATTCTTTCCCTTGATAAAAAAGAAATTCTGTCCTCTCGAGCTTCATCGTGTACTATTTACTTACAAACAACCCAGCGCAAATTAGGTTCGGGCCAAATAAAATAGAACAGACTATGTCGAGCCAAGAGCATTTTCATTACTATGGAAAATGATGGATAGCAAAATCCACAATCGATCATGTCCTTCAAGTCGCACGTTGCTTTCTACCACATCGTTTTAAACGAAGTTTTACCATAACATCCCTCTAATTTCATTGCAAAATGGTATCGAGAATTGATCCAATATGGAAGGAATCATGAATAGTCATTGCTTTTGTATACTAATTCAAACTTGCTATCTATGGAGAAATATGGATAAGAGAAATTAAGTATTTATCGGGGAACACTCCGTAAAGATCCAATTTATTTAAACTCATATTCTATCATATGAATGAAACATAGTTGGAAAAGGAGGAATAAAATAGTTTGCTTAAGACTTATTTATTATTGAATTTTCATTCTCAACAGAGAACTCAAGATGATCAATCCTGAAATGAGAAGGATCCACTCTTCCCCAACAAATAAACTATCAACCTCCAGTTGAATTAATTAAATTAATTACTATATTTTTCTGTAACAAAAACAATTAACTATTAACCAAATAAGCTATGCCAATAAAAAGATTAGTAGTTTTTGGATAGTTATAAAATTCTCACACTTCTTCGACTCGAATAACAAAAGAAAGAAAATTCTTTTTGTTTTTTGTAAAGTAAAATTGAGGTCTTTGCTTTTACTTATAGCATTCTTTCTTTTAGGTAAAAAAAAGAACTAAAAATAAAAAATAAGAAAAGTACGATTTTTTTTTTTTAATCAATTCGAAAGTCGAGTAGACAGAATATATGAATTTATCTCTAATCCTCACATTCCATTGATTTAGAAATGGATATTTGCAAATCATATAATACCTAAAATAGAAAAATGGAGTCCCTATTCGTAGAATGAAAACCCTTTTCTTTTTTCTCGCTCCGATCTTGGGCAAAAGTTTTAAGGCCTGTGCTGAAACAAAAAACATCCTATTGTTTAATCTGACCATGAAACATAGAATTAGGAACCCCCCCTTTTTTTTACTTAACTTTAGTTAAAAAAAAAAAATAGGCGGTACTTCTTTCATATTGGGTGTCAAATGTATCCTCTAAGAATTCCCACTTCATAGATACAGAGCATAAAGTTTATCTAAGAAGTTCAAAGTTCAAAACACATATTCAAAATACATATGATTAATGAGTAGTAGGGGCATATTCTGAATGTGCCTGATAGACAAAAATTTTTCATGAAAATAAAGATGTTAAATTTGACTGGACTTGGCAGTTTATTTTTTGTTTTCTGAGAAAGAAAATGAATGCTTCGAAATGCATCTAATCTACGAGTTCATAAGAGAAAATGATTATCTTTAATAAACTTTTTATTAAAGTTTTTTTGTGTCGTGCGGGGCCCAATACGATTCTATCTTTCGCTTCATCAGAAAAAATCTGGGACGGAAGGATTCGAACCTCCGAGTAACGGGACCAAAACCCGCTGCCTTACCACTTGGCCACGCCCCATTTCATGCGACACTAATAAACACTATTATTTTAATATATTATTCGTCAATCCCACTTCAATTACCTAAAAAATGAGGGATATTTTCTTGCTAGGATTCTAGACATGCGGATAATATAGAATCCAAAAAATGCATTGATCATTACATGGAATTCTATTAAGATATTATATGAAAGTCGAATTTCTTCCATTCTCATTTGAGAATGCGAATACAAGGAGGTATTTTGTGTTTGGGAAAGTACGAAGAAAAAAGGATTTTGAATCCACCTTTTCTTTTGCTTTTTTCCCTTAGAAAAATAACTCAATCAAAATCCAATTATCTACTCTACAAGAACGAAATGCTTGTTATGCCTAATATACTTAGTTTAACCTGTATCTGTTTTAATTCTGTTCTTTGTCCGACTAGCGTTTTCTTCGCCAAATTACCCGAAGCTTATGCCATTTTCAATCCAATCGTGGATGTTATGCCTGTCATACCTGTACTCTTTTTTCTATTAGCGTTTGTTTGGCAAGCCGCTGTAAGTTTTCGATGAAATCTTTACTATTCTGTCTGCCAAATTGAATGATGTATTCATTCCAAAAAAAAAAATTTAAAATGGATAAGAGCCGAGAAGTCTTATATTATGAACCTTTGATTCTAAAATTTAAATTATTCTACATTGAATATACAGCTGGAGCAATAAACTTGGATCCGCCTTTCTACCCCCTGCACCTACATTGAGCAAGTACCTTTAGGTACCCACACAATACCTAAACTAATTTTTGATATTGATAAGAGTGCTTATTATAAAGCAATTCTTGCAATTTTTTTTTAAGAATTGATTTTTGCATTTTTATTTTAGGTGTCAAAATAAACAAAACCCATCCTAGTGGATCTGTGTGGTAAGGAAAAATGGGTAATCTATTCCTTAACAAAAAAAATCTTGGAGATTATGTAATGCTTACTCTCAAACTTTTTGTTTATACAGTAGTGATATTCTTTGTTTCCCTCTTTATCTTTGGATTCTTATCTAATGACCCAGGACGTAATCCTGGGCGTGAGGAGTAAAAATCCAAAATTTTTTGGAATTTTTTCTTACAATACAAATTGGATTTATTTCGTACATTTATCTATGAGAAAATCCGGGGGTCAGAATTCCTTACAATTCGAAAGTCCCAAATGATCCGAGGGGGCGGAAAGAGAGGGATTCGAACCCTCGGTACAAAAAAATTGTACAACGGATTAGCAATCCGCCGCTTTAGTCCACTCAGCCATCTCTCCTCGTTCCAAATCGAAAGGTTTTCGTGATATGACAGAGACAAGAAATAACGATTGCAAAAAATCCTTCCTTTTTCTTTCATTTCAAAAGTGCATAAAAATTATATTGCCAATTCCATTTTAATTATATTCTTTTTTCTTAATGTTAATATTAATAAAAAAAAGAATATAATTCTTGTTTTTTCTTTCCAAAATTCGATATAGGCTGGGCTGAGATGAGAGACAATCAGATAAATTTTCTCTTCAGCGGGCAGTTCCATATAGGATTTGTTAAAATAAAACAAGCAGGTTTTAATAGAACTCTTTTTTAATTTATTCACAAAGCAAAAAAGGTTCTTATCAAACCCACAATAAAATTGGAAAGAAAGATAAAGTAAGTAGACCTGACCCCTTGAATAATGCCTCTATTCGCTATTCTGATATATAAATTCGATGTGGATGAAATTGGTGTATAAGCGGATTTTTTTTTTATTTCCTTAGACTTAGATCGCGCAAGAATTTTTCGCTATTTACGATTTCATATTCTTGTTACTAGACGTTCTATAGGAATAAGAAGAAATCGCAACTCTTTTCCGTTACACATAAAAAGGGTTTCAAAAGTCAATTTTTCTTTTCAATATCTTTCTTTTTTTCAGAATGCTTTTTTTGTTCTTCCACCCATGCAATAGAGAGCGAATGAGAAAAGAGGGATTATTTTTCCCTTAAAAGATAGGCTTTGAAATAGGAATCATGGAATAATGCTGAATTCAAATTTTTATTTCTTTTTATTTCTTTATTTCTTAAGATTAAGAAAAATAAATTGAATGAAATTCGTGGATTTACCACGACCTTGGTTGTGACCCCATAGATAAAAATGCAAAATTTCTATCTTCGAGACCATTGAAAAAGGGCATTGAACGAGAAAGAAATCGTCCACAGATAATCAAACTATCGTATGCCCTGGAAGTAATATGAGGTGCTCGGAAATGGTTGAAGTAATTGAATAGGAGGATCACTATGACTATAGCCCTTGGTAGAGTTACTAAAGAAGAAAATGATCTATTTGATATTATGGACGACTGGTTACGAAGGGACCGTTTCGTTTTTGTAGGATGGTCCGGCCTATTGCTCTTTCCTTGTGCTTATTTCGCTTTAGGGGGTTGGTTTACAGGGACTACTTTTGTAACTTCTTGGTATACCCATGGATTGGCTAGTTCCTATTTGGAAGGTTGCAATTTCTTAACCGCAGCGGTTTCCACTCCTGCCAATAGTTTAGCACACTCTTTGTTGCTACTATGGGGCCCGGAAGCACAGGGGGATTTTACTCGTTGGTGTCAATTAGGTGGTCTGTGGACTTTTGTCGCTCTCCACGGGGCTTTTGCACTAATAGGTTTCATGTTACGTCAATTTGAACTTGCTCGGTCTGTTCAATTGCGGCCTTATAATGCAATTTCATTCTCTGGTCCAATCGCAGTTTTTGTTTCCGTATTCCTTATTTATCCACTGGGACAATCTGGTTGGTTCTTTGCGCCGAGTTTTGGCGTAGCAGCTATATTTCGATTTATCCTTTTCTTCCAAGGATTTCATAATTGGACGTTGAACCCATTTCATATGATGGGAGTTGCCGGAGTATTAGGCGCAGCTCTGCTATGCGCTATCCATGGGGCTACCGTAGAAAACACTCTATTCGAAGATGGTGATGGTGCAAATACCTTCCGCGCTTTTAACCCAACTCAAGCTGAAGAAACTTATTCAATGGTCACTGCTAACCGCTTTTGGTCCCAAATCTTTGGTGTTGCTTTTTCCAATAAACGTTGGTTACATTTCTTT